CCCATAGACCGGGATTCCCCCTTTAAAAATCGGACGTGAAGGTTTCCTCTCATCCGGCTCAAGCAGTTACACTAAACTAAAGAAAGGGATTTTTAGTTAGTTTTGAAAATTTTATTTGATAAAACCCTACAAAAAGCTACTCCTTACTCAAGTTTTCCCAGTAAGGACCAATCTTTCATTGATTCATTCTTATTCTTCTTTTGACTTTCCGACAAAAAAAATGGAAATATGAAATTTTTGAGTAGTCTACTTCCCCTCAAATGATGAATCCCCTTAAAGGAAAACTTCGGGACTCATAAGGGATTTACTTGTCTATATATCGTTCCGTTCGATCTTTTAGGTCCCCGCTCACCTCGATGGTTATGTCACGATGCCCCCTTGAAGCATATATGCGATAAATAGACTCCTGTAACCATTCCATATTTGCTTGCTTGAACAGAATTTATCTCTAAAAGAGAAGAGATGGAATGGCGAATTCCACGAAAAATATTTTTTCACGGGGTATAACTAGTAATTCCTATTTATTTTGTTACAGAATCGACCATGGATCACTTCCCCCTCCGTTTGGAAGTATTGAATACTCCCATAGTTCTGAGCTTCACGTTACTCCTCCCAAGACACATGTCAGAGTGGGGGACATCCCAATCAGATTGAATGGGATGACAGTTTCTTATTATGAATCTGTAAAATGCAAATTTCGATCAAATCACACATCGCAATACACTAGACCTTCTAATTCCTTAAGGGGCTTATCTAAAAGATTCGCGATATAACTAGGAAGGCGTTTCAAATACCACACATGAGTCACCGGACATGCGAGTTTGATGTATCCCATTTGATATCTTCGTATACGAGAATCAACAAATTCCACCCCGCATTGTTCACAAAATTTTGGGCCTTCTTTTTCAGCTCTGATTACTCGATAATTTCCACAAGCACAAATTCCACTTTTTATAGGTCCAGAGATTCTTTCACAAAACAATCCATCTTTTTCCGGTTTATTGGTTTTGTAATGAAAAGTATAGGGTTTTGTCACTTCTCCAACTATCTCCCCATTAGGTAGGATTTTGTTGGCCCAGGCCCTTATTTGTTGAGGAGAAACCAGTCCAATTCGAAGTTGTTGATGTTTATACCGATCGATCATAGAATATAAATTCTGATTCATTCAGATCAAGCTTCCTTCCTATTAATCTGCAAATTCTTCTCAGATACAAGGAAATGATTCAGTTCCAGAGCTAAGGATCGTAATTCTCGAACGAGCAATCGAAAAGATTCTGGAGCATCCTCGGGGTTAGGTACTGTTCCTCCAATGATCGTAGCACCAAGTACTTCTTGACGAGCTCTAATATGATCAGATTTATAAGTAAGCATCTCTTGTAAAATATGAGCAACACCAAATCCTTCCAAAGCCCAAACTTCCATTTCTCCTACTCGCTGTCCCCCTTGCTTAGCCCTTCCTCTAAGAGGTTGTTGTGTAACGAGTGCGTAATGCCCACTGGAACGCCCGTGGATTTTATCATCAACTTGATGAATTAATTTCAGGATATAGGATTTTCCTATTAGAACAGGTTGTTCAAAAGTATCTCCTGTTCTTCCATCAAATATTCTGCTTTTTCCCGGATACTCGGGCTCAAATACCCATGGATTTTTTGTTTGTTGACTAGCTTCATATAATTCCGGAAACACTAGTTTTCTAGAAGCCTCTTGCTCATATCTCTCATCAAAAGGCGCTATTCTATAATGTCTATTTAGCAAATCCCCCGCTAACCCGAGTGAGCATTCAAAAATCTGTCCCACATTCATTCGTGAGGGCACTCCTAATGGGTTGAAGACCATATCAACAGGTGTTCCATCTTGCAAATAAGGCATATCCTGTCTAGGCAAAATTTTGGAAATGATACCCTTATTCCCATGTCTTCCGGCTACCTTATCGCCTACTTTGATTTCACGTTTCTGTAAAATATATACACGAATCATTTCTGGATTATAACTAGAACCCCCCTTTTTCTGGATCCATCTCACATCAATAACTCGACCCCTTCCACCTATAGGCAGTCTTAAAGAAGTTTCTTTTGCCGTGGATACCTGAATACCAAGTATGGCTCGTAATAATCTATCTTCTGGAGCATACGACGATTCGTTCGCTGTTTGAGGTGTTAATTTACCTACTAAAATATCACCTGCTTCTGTCCAAGATCCCAGCATAACAATTCCATTTCTGTCTAAATTGCGGAGTAAATGGGCCTCTAAATGCGGTATTTCTTTAGTGATTCTTTCAGGACCTTGACTTGTCACATGAGTCTGAATTTCATATTTTCGGATGTGAAAAGAAGTATAAATATCTTCATAGACCAGACGTTCGCTAATTAGTACTGCGTCTTCAAAATTGTAACCTTCCCATGGCATATAAGCTACTAATACGTTTTTTCCTAAAGCGAGTTCCCCGCCAACTGTAGCCGCACCATCTGCTAAAATTTGTCCTTTTTTAATGCATTTACCC